GCGGAAAAGGGTAGTGATATTGATCCACAAGAAGCTCAGCAAACTCTTGAAATAGCGGAAGCTAATTTGAGAAAAGCTGAAGGAAAGAGACAAATAATTGAGGCAAATCTAGCTCTCCGGCGAGCTAGGACAAGAGTAGAGGCTGTCAATGTGATTTCATAAATAGTTGGTGCGTTCAAATAATCAAAAGAAGTTCTGTTTCTAAATCCTATTTAGATTGGAGTCTGTCGAGTGAATCCAATTTTGATACAACGCAATTCAAAAATGAAGAAATAGAACTAGATTAAATAAAAAAAATCTCTAAAAATACAAGAGGGTGGGCACTTATTAGATGCCGGAGTCAATGGTCTCTAATAAGTTCTACCTACTATTGGATTTGAACCAATGACTCCCGCCGTATGAAAGCAATACTCTAACCACTGAGTTAAGTAGGTCATTTATCATCCCAAAGATAACCAAACGGAACCCACCCCATCGATCGATTATAAATATCATATTCCTTATAAGCAATAATAATCTAAGCAATACCACTCAAAAATTGAGGATGTTGGATCATAGAATATTCATCTTGACAACAAATTATATACATGATAAAATAGGCATCACAAGCACTAAGGGCTATAGCTCAGTTGGTAGAGCACCTCGTTTACACGCGCGCCAATGTTTTTCAGGGGAGTCCATCATACAATCCAAAAAATGGATCTTATTGAGAAATCGATGTCTTACTCCATAACTTTAAGAGAACAATAGCCTGACAAAGGGTTCGGTTCGATTTGAGTGCCCGTTTAGGTACCAAACAGACCCCATGATTTGAGATATTGATAAGGTAAATACCAGTCCATTCAATGCTAGGCATAATGAGTACAAGGCCCTCCAAAAATCTCTTTTCGTCCTATGAACTTGAAGGTGTATGAAGTTTCATATTGGATTTTTTAAGCCGAACAATAGAGACTTGATTTAACCTAAAACGATCTAGGCCAGAGGCAGACCTACGTCAAGATAACCCCACCCTTGAAACACTTTGGTAGTGCTTCTGAATCAGAATCCCAAATAATGAATCAGAGCACGTGGAGCCATCCCCTTATCTTATTTTTCTGTCAAGAAAAAATATGGCGGATTAACTGATATTTCTATCAGTTAATGAAAGAGCCCAATGCAAAAAAATGCATGTTGGGTCTTTGAAACAGTTCAGATCATTTTGATAATAATAAGTTTGATCTGTTTTACCGAGAAGGTCTACGGTTCGAGTCCGTATAGCCCTATAAAATGTAAAATGAATAAAATCAAAATTGGAAATACAAAATTTTCTAATTTTCATTTCTTCATTCTTGTTTGTTGCTTGGAACTGACCGGTTGGTTCATCGAAACCCAATTTGTCCTAGAAACTGAATCGTTTAAAGCTGAACAGAAAACTGAACGAAAAACGTATTTCAAGAGATCGAATCGATCCTTTTCCAATCGTGCCAATCGTGGATAAACAAACCAACCCTTCGTCATTAATCTTCGGAGGGAAATTCCATATGAATTTTCCTGTCCATAATAAAGGGGTTAAGCTAGTCAGACTCCCCTTTTTGGTATACCTAAAAACTAGACCTAGCGAAGCACACCAAAACAAAAGGGGATGGTCTTCTTTTTCTCTATTCAATCAAGAGAAAACCCCACCCTTATTTGAATAAACGGAATATACCAACACTCAAATTAAGATATTCGAAATCCTGAGATGGAAATACCCACCCATTTTCTTCCATTTGAATACTCGTTCTATTCTAAATCACTAAGAAAAAAACGACAAAAAGACCGCCCGATTTGATTCCTAAAAAAGAAAAATCTATAAATCGAATTTTTATAAAAAAAATTCAAATAATCAAAAGAAGAATTCGATTTGATTTTGAATCCGCTTTCTTTAGCAAGAATCCTAGTTGAAAACAAGAAAATTTGTCTAAGCGTAACATATAGAGTTATACTAACTAAAGCAATTAAATAAAATTGAAATAAAAAAATTAAATAGACTGGAAATAGGATCCCGGTCAAGTCAGTCGATAAATCTTGAAATGAGATATGCCCCGCAATAATCAAAGGAGACTAGAAGATTTGGTCAAAACAAAAATTCATTTTATTTGGATCAACCAGTTATGGATGACTTTACAAATTCAATTCGAATCAACCAATCCGGCATAATTTCCACGTTCATAGGAGTGCGTCTATGTTTTTGCTTTACGAATATGATATTTTTTGGGCATTTCTAATAATATCAAGTCTTATTCCTATTTTGGCATTTTTTATTTCCGGGATTTTAGCCCCGATTAGGAAAGGGCCGGAGAAACTTTCTAGTTATGAATCGGGTATAGAACCGATGGGCGATGCTTGGTTACAATTTCGAATCCGTTATTATATGTTTGCTCTAGTTTTTGTTGTTTTTGATGTTGAAACGGTTTTTCTTTATCCATGGGCAATGAGTTTCGATGTATTGGGCGTATCCGTATTTATAGAAGCTTTAATT